TGTGAGGACTACCACTCTTTCGATACATAAATAATGGAATGGTTTTGAAAAATTTTCGCATACCCAATTCGAAGTGCCATGCTATTATTACGGCGAACGCGTAACCTTCTTTTTTTTTTTTTCCCTCGAATTAAAGACTCACTGGCGATACACGTGAGGGAACGGAAAAAATCTAAACATAGGATTCTTTGACGAATGAGACCAAATCCATAGGCATTATTATATTAATATTTGAGAGAATATTTCGACACAAACAAGAAGGGTTCTAGGAAGACAAATAATCCCTCTTAGAACCCCGTTTTCCAATTTCTCCTAGAACCCCGTTTTCCAATTTCTCCTAGAACCCCGTTTTCCAATTTCTCCTAGAACCCCGTTTTCCAATTTCATTCTTTATTTATTATATTAAATTTATTATTAGAATTTTTATAATCATCTATAATTTTTAGAATTTAGAGCTATTTATGTCATCGTCATTTCTTTTAGTATTCGTCTTTCTTTTTAAGATTGTTAATATAATCTGCCCTCTCTTTTCCTTCATTCCTCGCGATCTCATCAATAATTCCATAAGATCGTGCTTGTTCCGCTGACATAAACACATCTCTTTCCAAGTCAGCCGATACAACATTGAAAGGCTGTCCCGTTCTTTGTACATACTCAGATATAACAATTTCCCTCATTCTCATTACTTCGCTTGTTTCCCAGATAAAATCTTTCGTGTATGACTCATAATGAGCACTTGAGGGTTGATGCATCATTATCCTAGCGTGAGGGACTGCTAAACGCTTACCAACTTCCCCCCCTAGTAGAATATAAGATGCAACTGAGGCGGCTATTCCAAAGCATATTGTCTGTACATCTGCTTGCAAACCTCGCATAACATCATACAGAGCTATTCCGGGTGATACGAAGCCGCCCGGAGAATTTATATACAAATTGATATCTAAGTTGGGCTCCTCTATACCGAGATATATCATAATGCCCATAAGTTGATTCGATAGCTCAGTATCGAGCTCTTTAAACAAAAACAGGGCCCGGCGTCGGTAAAGTCCGTTGTACATGTCAACCCAAGATGCATCCTCGTCTCCGGGAATCCGGTAAGGTACTTTTGGCAAACCAATAGGCATAATTCAAATTAAAAAAAAAAAGGATATTTTTATTTATGCTTGAAGAATTTAAGAACCTCCTAAATTGCAATGAAAAAAGAAAAATGAAACAATTTTTCAATGAAAAAAGAAAAATGAAATAATTAAAGAACTCTATCTCCAGAGGGAAAAGTCCTTCTCTTTTAAGTTTAAGCCCGTTCTCGTTCTGGGCAAGAGGGATTCGGACCTCCGAGACACTCCGCTTTGTATTCGTAGCTTTCGTAGCTAAAGTTAAATAAGAATTCAATCCCATTTTCAATGTTTTGGTGCAAAAACATTTAGTCCCCTCATTTAGTGTCTTAATAATGATTGATTGGCCTTTTTTATTTATTGATTGATTGATTGAATAAATTTGTAAAAAAATCCTAAATACAAAAGGAAGATCAAGTGACTAAAGGAAAATTCTTACGAATAGTTTCCTTAGGGTGATGAACAAACAAATATGTCTCACCCATAGAAATATAATAAGGCAAGTCTCAGAACTAATGGACAAACAAGGATTGAAAGCGCCCCTCCACCATTGCGCATTCTTACTTATCGCGTATAGAATAGATCTGCTTCTTTTGTTCCTACGAATAGAATTCTTCCATTATTATTAAAAAACTAGAACAAATATTAATCCTTTACCCGAGATAATCCACTAAAAAGAGAGGGTCCATAGTATAGTTTTTACAGTGCAATAAAGTTACATAGTGTCCATTTTTTGTTGATATAAGAGGTATTTTCATGGGTTTGCCTTGGTATCGTGTTCATACCGTCGTATTAAATGATCCCGGCCGTTTACTTTCCGTCCACATCATGCATACTGCTCTGGTTGCTGGTTGGGCCGGTTCGATGGCTCTATATGAATTAGCCGTTTTTGATCCCTCTGACCCTGTTCTTGACCCAATGTGGAGACAGGGTATGTTTGTTATACCCTTCATGACTCGTTTAGGAATAACCAATTCATGGGGCGGTTGGAGTATCACAGGAGGGACTATAACGAATCCAGGTATTTGGAGTTACGAAGGCGTGGCCGGGGCACATATTGTGTTTTCTGGCTTGTGCTTTTTGGCGGCTATCTGGCATTGGGTATATTGGGATCTAGAAATCTTTTGTGATGAGCGTACAGGAAAACCTTCTTTGGATTTGCCAAAAATTTTTGGAATTCATTTATTTCTTTCAGGGGTGGCTTGTTTTGGTTTTGGCGCATTTCATGTAACGGGATTGTATGGTCCTGGAATATGGGTGTCTGATCCTTATGGACTAACCGGAAGGGTACAATCCGTAAATCCCGCATGGGGTGTGGAAGGTTTTGATCCTTTTGTTCCAGGGGGAATAGCCTCTCATCATATTGCAGCGGGGACATTGGGCATATTAGCGGGCCTTTTCCATCTTAGTGTCCGTCCACCCCAACGTCTGTACAAAGGATTGCGTATGGGAAATATTGAAACCGTCCTTTCCAGTAGTATCGCTGCTGTCTTTTTTGCAGCTTTTGTTGTTGCTGGAACTATGTGGTATGGTTCAGCAACTACCCCGATTGAATTATTTGGTCCCACTCGTTATCAATGGGATCAGGGATACTTCCAGCAAGAAATATATCGAAGAGTTGGTGCTGGGCTAGCCGAAAATCAAAGTTTATCAGAAGCTTGGTCTAAAATTCCCGAAAAATTAGCCTTTTATGATTACATTGGCAATAATCCGGCAAAAGGGGGGTTGTTTAGAGCGGGCTCAATGGACAATGGGGATGGAATAGCTGTTGGGTGGTTAGGACACCCTATCTTTAGAGATAAGGAGGGGCGTGAACTTTTTGTACGTCGTATGCCTACTTTTTTTGAAACATTTCCGGTTGTTTTGGTAGACGGAGACGGAATTGTTAGAGCCGATGTTCCTTTTCGAAGGGCGGAATCGAAGTATAGTGTCGAACAAGTAGGTGTAACTGTTGAGTTCTATGGTGGCGAACTCAATGGAGTCAGTTATAGTGATCCTGCTACTGTGAAAAAATATGCTAGACGTGCTCAATTGGGTGAAATTTTTGAATTAGATCGTGCTACTTTGAAATCTGATGGCGTTTTTCGTAGCAGTCCAAGGGGTTGGTTTACTTTTGGACATGCTTCGTTTGCTCTGCTCTTCTTTTTCGGACACATTTGGCATGGTGCTAGAACCTTGTTCAGAGATGTTTTTGCTGGTATCGACCCAGATTTGGATGCTCAAGTAGAATTTGGAGCATTCCAAAAACTTGGAGATCCAACTACAAGAAGACAAGTAGTCTGATACAACATTGTTTTGTTCCTTTTGGGCTTTAATTTCTTTTTGTGATTGGAATTTGACATAGGGAACCGGATAAATCTTGATTGGAATCGCTACTTTTTCTTTTACTCTTGTTCTTTCTTTTTCTTTATCCGAGAGACGATCCCAAATAAACAGGTATGAAAGCTATAATTGGAAACCACGATCAAATCCATGGAAGCATTGGTTTATACATTCCTCTTAGTTTCTACTTTAGGAATTATTTTTTTCGCTATCTTTTTTAGAGAACCACCTAAAGTTCCAACTAAAAAGATGAAATGATTTTTCATTATCTCAATTGAAGTAATGAGCCTCCCAATATTGGGAGGCTCATTACTTCAACTAGTCCCCATGTTCTTCGAATGGATCTCTTAGTTGTTGAGAGGGTTGCCCAAAAGCAGTATATAAGGCGTACCCAGTAAAACTTACAAGTAAACCAGATATAGAGATGGCAACTAGGGTTGCTGTTTCCATTATTATATAATTTCAAGACCAAAATGGATCTAGGATAAGATCATTTATTTACAGCGGAATGGTATACAAAGTCAACAGATCTCAATGAATAAAAAATAGGATTTATGGCTACACAAACTGTTGAGGGTAGTTCTAGATCTGGTCCAAGACGAACTATTGTAGGGAATTTATTGAAACCATTGAATTCGGAATATGGTAAAGTAGCTCCTGGTTGGGGAACTACTCCTTTAATGGGTGTTGCAATGGCCCTATTTGCGATATTTCTATCTATTATTTTGGAGATTTATAATTCTTCCATTTTACTGGACGGAATTTCTATAAATTAGATTCACAAGAACCGACTAACTAGTTTTTCAATACAAAGTGAAGCATTTGGGTCTTAGATTTTTAGCCCATTCTATTTTGGTTTGGTAGTTTAGTTCGATCGTGGAATTTCTTTTCTTCTGTATTTCCGGAATATGAGTGTGTGACTTGTTATAATTGATCCTATTGATAGTACAGAGAGTGAGTCTGTCATCTTGATAGAGATGGTTTTCCCCCGTCGGATATTTATTCTAGTATCTGGAGCACGGAATATATAAAATAGATTCTTTAGAACTATGATTCATACTTAATATTTAGACCCCGCAACCGGACTTAAAAGATTTTTTCAAGGAGTTAGAAGTTATAATAAATCGAAAGATTTTGATTCTTTCAAACTGCCGCTTATCCTTATTTTTATCAAAGGAAAGGACAAACGTTTATTTGGATTTTTTTTCATTATATCTATTCATTGAATAAGTGATGATCCAATAGTTCTTACTCAGGGAATTTTTGGACTTAGATTAAAGGTTTTATTGAATCATCGTGGTTTTAGTATGAATCTGAGGTTTTTTTAATCGATTTTATAGGGTCTTAACAAGAGAATTCTTATCAATAATAAAGAAGACAGCAGTAAAGCCGCATTACACATAAAAAAGAATAACACAAGAAAAGAAGAGTTAAAGAATATTCAAGAGGCCAGTAACGATCAAAATAAAGACGAGTGAGCCGACTTGAGATTTTGGCATTATAATCACAAAGAAGAGCTTTCGGATTTCTATTTTTTGTATCTTCAGAGAAGATTGGAATCATAGG